AAAGACAGAATATAGAACCTAAAAGGATAATGGAAGTTGTTCGTCTTTGAATCGAGTTGGACCCCCAAAAAAGAATAAAAATGAAAGTAAAGGTTTTATTTTTTTGATAGATCGTTTCGATATATCGTAGGGCACTTTTTTTCTTCTCATTCGAGATATTATGGGCAATTAACCAACCTATTAATACACTGAATCCAATGAGTTAAAAAAAATAAGTAAAAGGTAATATCAGGGCGTTCGCCCCCAAATGGATTAGATCCTTTTTATTGAAAAAGAAAAGAAATGATCAAAATTGAAGTTCTTTTCAAATCCAATTTTTTTTTTTTTTTTTTTTTTTATTTTATTCCAAAATTACTTAAATATAATTTCATTTTTGAATGAAGTTACACGACACAGTTCTTATTACTATTACTTTACTCAACTCACGAATTGTACAATGAATCTGTCGATTCGGAATCACAGGACCGATCGATGTCACAGCTGATGAATCAAGAACTTTCAATTGAACTAAACTAATCCTATCAATTGGTTTTTTCTTACCGTTACTGTTGTATCTGGGAAAAATTGAAACTTAGGTAAGTGTTTTATCAACATATGTAACAAAAGAACATATCTAATTTAGCTCTTTCATGCCTACTATAACTAGTTATTTCGGTTTTCTACTGGCTGCTTTAACTATAACCCCAGCTCTATTGATTGGTTTGAATAAGATACGACTTATTTGAAATGAATTGAATGAACAATTCATAAAAATGAATATTTCTCTGAGATTCCAGGTGTTCCAGGTTCCTTTCCACATCAATTGCCAATTCTTGGTTATTGAGATTCACGGATAATTCAGATTAATATTTAGGGATAGATCTTACCCATCTTTTTATCCCCTCAAAAAACCGAAATGATTGAAGTTTTTCTATTTGGAATCGTCTTAGGTCTAATTCCTATTACTTTGGCAGGATTATTCGTAACTGCATATTTACAATACAGACGTGGTGATCAGTTGGACCTTTGATTGAGTAACATTTCTTTTTTTTTTTTGATTGACCTCCTCCCTGCGGGAGGTCAAATTCAAGTTTCAATTAAACTTTTTTTTGTTAAGTTTTTTTTATTGTGATTCGACATAACATAAACGGAATCACGCTCTGCAGGATTTGAACCTACGACATCGGGTTTTGGAGACCCGCGTTCTACCGAACTGAACTAAGAGCGCTTTCTTATTACAGGAGATACGACTGTAGTGTAAAGAAAAGGTTTTTTTATCCCCAAACATATCTTGCATACGTATAGCATGCAAAAATGAAAGATTATGTCCAATTTCAATCGATCTTAATTAATCCCTCGTTACTGCCCATAAGAGAAGTAATAGGTAGGGATGACAGGATTTGAACCCGTGACATTTTGTACCCAAAACAAACGCGCTACCAAGCTGCGCTACATCCCTTTTTAAAGTTCTTGTACAGTGTCATTGTACAAAATCCCTGTCTTGTTTTCCACATTGTTATTTTCCTCTCTATCTATATAGAATTTTCTTGTCACTTCTTCTTTTTGGTTTCATATAATAAAATAATTTTATACATCTGAAACCTAACGTATAAAAAAAATTAAAATTTATCTTATCGGCGTATCGTATAAAAAAAAGAATAAAAATTTATCGGAAATGCTCAGGAAGAAGGGGTCATCTTTTTCTTTTTTAGGGACAGGAAAATCTCATCTATCGGTTCATTGTACATATCTATTTTAGTTAGGAATTCCGCGTAAAGTAAAAAAAAAATACAAATGATCTTGAACTACAACATCTGACCATACATATATGTATTACAATAAAGAAGGAGGATTTTCAATGCGAGATATAAAAACATATCTCTCCGTGGCACCTGTGCTAACTACTCTATGGTTTGGGTCTTTAGCAGGTCTATTGATAGAAATTAATCGTTTATTCCCAGATGCCTTGTCATTCCCTTTTTTTTCATTCTAGTTATTAATATGCGAAGAAATGAAGAAAATTAGGGATACGATTCTACGTGACGTGACTAAAATTTCGCCTCTTCCTTTTTTTTTTTTCAGTTCTTTAGGATAGGAGGAGGATAGGAAGGAAAGAAAAAGAAAAAGTGTATTGAACCTCGACAAAAATCTGGTGAATCTAAGATCGAATTTTGGGGAACAGAAATGGAAATGTGTATCCAGATCTAGGGCAGAATCCACGAAATCATAGCATAGAAAGAAGATACTTAAATTAAATATTGGGATTTAAGATAGGAATAATTGATAGTTAGAAAGAAATTGTATTACTTAATTATTACTTTATTATTAATTATTACTATTACTCTATTAATATTAATTGTAATTATATAATTACAACACATACAACACAACGAAATCTTTAGAAATGAAAATTGAATTTCAAGTTAGTAATTTCTATTGATTTTCTTATTGATTTTTTTGTTCTTTTATTCTTCTTCAGTTCGGGTCGAAAATAGAAGAAGTTAAGTCGATCCAAAATCAAAAGGGGGTTCATGGCCAAGGGTAAAGATGTCAGAGTCAGAGTTATTTTGGAATGTACCAGTTGTGTCCGAAATGGTGTCAATAAAGAATCGCCGGGTATTTCTAGATATATTACTCAAAAGAATCGACACAATACATCCAGTCGATTAGAATTGAGAAAATTTTGTCGCTATTGTCACAAGCATACGATTCATGGGGAAATAAAGAAATAGATGGAACGGAACGTGTGCGCGATCTTTCCAAGGAACAGGAAGAGGAAGAACTTAACATATTTAGGTTAACATATTTAACTTAACATTTAACATATATAATATAACATATATAATATACATAATATATACAATACAAATCAAACCCGATTTCATTTTCATATCATATATATATATATACATACATATGATATGTATTATATATGATATGTATAATATAAACGATGCGAATCAAAGCCTATTTCGGTCAGATCTGAAATGAATAAAGAAATAGAATTTTAGAAATAAGGAATAAACCATGGATAAATCCAAGCAACCTTTTCGTAAATACAAGCGATCCTTTCGTAGGCGTTTGTCCCAAATTGGATCTGGGGATCGAATCGATTATAGAAACATGAGTTTAATTAGTCGATTTATTAGTGAACAAGGAAAAATATTATCTAGACGGGTGAATAAATTGACCTTGAAACAACAACGATTAATTACTATTGCTATAAAACAAGCTCGTATTTTATCTTTGTTACCTTTTCTTAATAATGAGAAACAATTTGAGAGAGCCGAGTCGATCCCCAGAACTACTGGTCCTAGAACCAGAAATAAATAAACATACTCCTCAATTGACTCAAAACTCCAATCGGAACTCAAGCTCAGATTGATGTTTTGTTCAAAAGGCCTAGAATCCCGATTTATTTCTTGTGTTATAAGAAATAAAAAATGGGGGAAGAAGAAATCTTTTTTTTTTATTGAAACATGTTCGTTCATTCCTACTACTTATCTTACTTAATTTTTTTTATTCTATCTTCCCGGAGTTCATTCTCCGGGGAATTCTGTTTCAATTTCAATCATTTCTGTATTTTATTTTATAATATCATATCCTTTATTTGATAATCTGATTGGAAATCATGTAAAGACAATTCTTATTTGATATAGATATTTGCGCAAGTATTTTACGATTAAGAAGCAATTGCTTCTTGTACAGATTTGGTATTAATCTACTATAATTATAGAATACCTTATTCTCACGAATTACTGCATTTATTCGAGTGATCCACAAACTACGAAAATCCCTCTTTTGCCTGCCTCTATCTCGATGAGAGGAAACCAAAGCTCTCATTTTCTGTTGAGTAGTCGTTCGAGTAAGTCTTGAATGAGCCCCAATAAAGGTTGATGCAAATAAACGAATTTTTGTTCGACGTTTCCGAGCTGTATATCCTCGTCTAACTCTGGTCATTGAATCAAATTAAACCTTAATGAATAACTAATTGATTTCTCTTCTTTCAGTCATCCTTTACCCCCCGTCAATTAATAACAAAACGGATTATTCCGATATATAAAATATAAATTCCAATGGCTTTTGCTACTATGACTTTCCCCAACCACGATTTTTTATTCCTTCCAGGCATTTCACCTGGAAATAAGAAATTCTAACGATACCAAATAAAAAAAATAGTGGGTTCCATCGTTTCTATGGTTACTTTTTTTTTTTAAACGGTGAGGTCCTCTCTATACACCGGAGCCTCTTCTTTCATTTTATCAAATGTTATTGTTAACTTGTATAGTTCACACTCTTTGGCTCTACCCATCAATTATACAGTAATAGTTCTTTTCACAATAAGAGTTATCCATACAGTGACGGCATTTAATTATGAAAGTTGGCTAGGTAGCTGACCCTGTTAGTCCGTTCTTTCAAGAATAGGAGTATAACCTTTTTGCTTCTTATAATACCATTTCCTCCGCTTAATGGATAACCATTTGCCCCCAATGGGAATTGCTTTTCATCTCAAATCTAGGTGATTGGATTTGCACCAATGTAAACCATAAATTCCAAACACAATATAGGTATATGATAGATCTTCTCTATCTATCCTTTTCATTGGTACTGGTCATTGATACTGGAAAATTGTCTCATTTGTTCGAACTCATGATCTGAACGAGTCGCACATACACCCTAGTGCATGTTCCTCGACGCTGAGGACATCCTCTAAGAGCGGGAGATTTCGTGACATTTCTTATTGGCTGTCTTGTGTTTCTAATAAGTTGTTTAATAGTTGGCATGTCGTATGTATATATAGAATTCTAGAATGGAATGGGTTGGTTTAGATCGATCTTAACCTGATGATTGATGATCATGAATTTTTTTTTTTCTATTCAATATCAAATCGCAGAAAATTCGAATTATGGTTTGAAATGGATTTAAATGAAATCCCCAGTATTTTCATTTTCATTTTCGACCGCTACAAGATCAACAATGCCATGAACTTGGGCTTCTGTTGCTGACATAAAAACATCTCTTTCCATGTCTTCGGATATAACCCATAAAGGATTACCCGTTCTTTGTACATAAACCTTTGTGAGGATTTCGCGAAGTTTCAGTAGTTCTTCCGCTTCCAGGATAAATTCGCCTGCTTGTGCCTCATAAAAAGAACTAGCAGGTTGGTGAATCATAACCCTGATGATATTGATATAGCATCATGAAGGGTTCTTCTATCTTGCATGATTGGGCTAAAGTAAGGGATAAAAAAAATATAAGAAAAAAGAATAGAATTGTACAACCGTACAGGCATCTTTTGTGCATACGGCTCTACAATGGAATTTACTTTTTCTTTTTCTTCTCTTCTATTCTATTGAAGAAAGAAATAGAATCCATCCGATCCGGATCGTTGAATGATCCATTTACCACTCTTCCTTTCGTAGGAGTAAAAAAAATACTATGATGGTTCTGTTGCTTTATATATTTATTTTGTCTGTGATTTAGCAATCCCAAAGTTCCTTTCTGATACGATCAAATAAGGAAAAAATGATCTTTTTTTTTTTTCATTTTTGTACTTTTTCTTTCATAACATAAATATCAGAAAGAGAATTCTGGTGTGAAAAAGAATGGTTTGTGACGCTGAAATGTACCCCCGACACATAAGATCAAATCCGAAATGACCTCTATTTCATACTACTATCTCGACATAAAATCTCATGTTATGAAAAAAACAATAATGGTTTGCTCATATCGAACTCGAAGTGCCATGCTATTATTACTTATTATTCATATTCAATATGGCGAAGGCATAGTCTTCCTTTTTTTTTTTCAAATAAAAAAACTCATTGGCGCCAAGCGTGAGGGAATGCTAGACGTTTGGTAATTTCTCCTCCGACCAGAATGAAAGATCCCATTGAAGCGGCTAATCCCATGCATATTGTATGCACATCGGGTGACACAAATTGCATAGTATCATAAATGGCTATTCCTGGTATTACCCATCCGCCGGGAGAGTTTATAAATAAATAAAAATCCCTAGTATTATCTTCTATACTGAAATATACCATGAGACCAACAAGTTGATTCGAGATCTCGCTATCAACTTCTCGGCCTAAAAAAAGTAATCTTTCTCGATGAAGTCGGTTGATTAGGACAAAATTGGTTCCCTTAGGAACCGTACGTGCACCTTTGGATGCATACGGTTCAAAAAAAAATTGCGAAAAAAAGAATCAATGTGTCGATTCCAGTTCTATTTCTTTTTTTTCTGTAACAGGTTTTTGTTTTTCTAATGAAGGGGGTTTTCTTCTTCTATTTTTCAAAAAACATAAGATGAGTTTTTGTTCCCTTACCTATAAAAAAAAAGAATTCACTGAACTTATTGAACTAACCTCTCATTGATGTATTGTTTCATCGAGATTCAAATCACGATGTCATTTTATTGTTCCTGAATGGGCCCTTTCCATTTTTTTAGGTTCATGTTTGTTCTACTCCGGGAAAAGATCTGCCCGAATTCTATTTGTACATATAGGGCAAATGATCTCAGTACCACTTTTTTTGTTACGACTTCTTTTTCAATTTGTTTCATGTCTTCTCCAAACTATTCGATGTATTCATCATACTACTCCATTGGTTGGCAGTTTGAGATCGCTCCTATAGTAAGTATAAGAATCGTTTATGATACAAGTGGTAATCGTACATATATTATCAATTTGTTACCAATTTGGTATTTTCTGAACGGAGCCTGGAGACTTTTTTTTATCAGTCCAAGTCAACCATAAATTCTTCTAATTGATAATATTGATCCCCAATATAAATTGATCTAATTGTACTTCACGCTCCAAATGATTGATGGTTCACTCAATCTCAATACAATATTTCTTGGGCGAAACAGAGGATATCTCGATCGGGGGAGAGAACGGGTAAATCCCATATGACCCAATATGTCTGACAAGTCGCACTATACGTCAACCCAAACTGCATCTGCCTCTCCAGGACTCCGAAAAGGTACTTTTGGAACACCAATGGGCATTAAATTAAAGAAAAAAAAAATTAAGTACTATACTTCACTTTAATATGGAAACGTAACAATGGGTTTATTGTCTTCATCCTTTTTTCTGTTTATTCTATTTTCTAGATAGATTGATTGGAAGGTTTATAGAGTAAGATAGAATGAATAAAGAAAAATTTTAACGAACGGAGCAATCGATCGTTCGAATGATAAACAAGTATCTATGCATTCGTTCCCACAAAATGGTACCAATTCTCCCATTGCGTATTGGTACTTATCGGGTATAGAATAGATCTGCTTCTCTTTGTTCTTATGAACAGAATTGTTCTGTTATTTTCAATGGAACGGAATAAATATTAATTATTTTTCATACAGAATCCACTGAAAAGGTTAGGTACTTAGGTACATAGTATAGTCCTTTCCAATGCGATAAAATAAGGTGACATAGTGTCTATTTATCTTTGATAAAGGGGTATTTCCATGGGTTTGCCTTGGTATCGCGTTCATACTGTCGTATTGAATGATCCCGGTCGATTGCTTTCTGTCCATATAATGCATACAGCTCTAGTTTCTGGTTGGGCCGGTTCGATGGCTCTATACGAATTAGCGGTTTTTGATCCCTCTGACCCTGTTCTTGATCCAATGTGGAGACAAGGTATGTTCGTTATACCCTTCATGACTCGTTTAGGAATAACCAATTCGTGGGGTGGTTGGAGTATTTCAGGAGGAACTATAACGAATCCGGGTATTTGGAGTTATGAAGGTGTCGCAGGGGCACATATTGTGTTTTCTGGCTTGTGCTTCTTGGCAGCTATCTGGCATTGGGTGTATTGGGATCTAGAAATATTCTGTGATGAGCGTACGGGAAAACCTTCTTTGGATTTGCCCAAGATCTTTGGAATTCATTTATTTCTCTCAGGGGTGGCTTGCTTTGGCTTTGGCGCATTTCATGTAACAGGTTTGTATGGTCCTGGAATATGGGTGTCCGATCCTTATGGACTAACTGGAAAAGTACAATCTGTAAATCCAGCGTGGGGCGCGGAAGGTTTTGATCCTTTTGTTCCGGGAGGAATAGCCTCTCATCATATTGCAGCGGGTACATTGGGCATATTAGCAGGTCTATTCCATCTTAGTGTCCGTCCGCCTCAACGTCTATACAAAGGATTACGTATGGGAAATATTGAAACTGTACTTTCTAGTAGTATCGCTGCTGTTTTTTTTGCAGCTTTCGTTGTTGCTGGAACTATGTGGTATGGTTCAGCAACTACCCCAATCGAATTATTTGGTCCCACTCGTTATCAGTGGGATCAGGGATACTTTCAGCAAGAAATATATCGAAGAGTTAACGCCGGACTAGCCGAAAATCTGAGTTTATCGGAAGCTTGGTCTAAAATTCCCGAAAAATTAGCTTTTTATGATTACATTGGTAATAATCCGGCAAAAGGGGGATTATTCAGAGCAGGTTCAATGGACAACGGGGATGGAATAGCTGTTGGATGGTTAGGACACCCCGTCTTTAGAGATAAAGAAGGGCGCGAGCTTTTTGTACGTCGTATGCCCACTTTTTTTGAAACATTTCCGGTAGTTTTAGTAGATGGAGACGGAATTGTGAGAGCCGATGTTCCTTTTAGAAGGGCAGAATCAAAGTATAGTGTTGAACAAGTAGGTGTAACTGTCGAGTTCTATGGTGGCGAACTCAATGGAGTTAGTTATGGTGATCCTGCTACTGTAAAAAAATACGCTAGACGTGCCCAATTAGGTGAAATTTTTGAATTAGATCGGGCTACTTTGAAATCCGATGGTGTTTTTCGTAGCAGTCCAAGGGGTTGGTTCACTTTTGGGCATGCTACGTTTGCTTTGCTCTTCTTTTTTGGACACATTTGGCATGGTGCTAGAACCTTGTTCAGAGATGTTTTTGCTGGTATTGATCCAGATTTGGATGCTCAAGTGGAATTTGGAGCATTTCAAAAAATTGGGGATCCAACTACAAGGAGACAAGTAGTCTGATACAACATTGCTCTGGTATCTTTCGCCTCTATTTTTTTGATTTGATATAAGGTACCGGAGAAATCTTGATTTGAATCACCATTTATTCTTTGACTCTTTACTTTTCTTTATATGGTAAATGATCCCAAATGAATAGGTGTGGAAGCTATAATTGTAAACCACGATCGAATCTATGGAAGCATTGGTTTATACATTCCTTTTAGTCTCGACTTTAGGGATAATTTTTTTCGCTATCTTTTTTCGAGAACCGCCTAAGGTTCCGACTAAAACTAAAAAAATGAAATAATTTTTCATTATCTCAATTGAAGTAATGAGCCTCCCAATATGGGAGACTCATTACTTCAACTAGTCCCCGTGTTCTTCGAATGGATCTCTTAGTTGTTGAGAGGGTTGCCCAAAAGCGGTATATAAGGCGTACCCAGTAAAGCTTACAAGTAAACCAGATATGGAGATGGCGACTAGGGTTGCTGTTTCCATTTTTAGATAATTTCAAGATCACAATGGATCTACGATAAGATCGTTTATTTACAACTACAACGAAATGGTATACAAAGTCAACAGATCTCAACCAATGAATAGTATTTTATGGCTACACAAACCGTTGAGGGTAGTTCTAGATCTGGGCCAAGACGAACTACTGTAGGGAATTTATTGAAACCATTGAATTCGGAATATGGTAAAGTAGCACCGGGCTGGGGGACTACACCACTTATGGGGGTCGCAATGGCTCTATTTGCGATATTCCTATCTATTATTTTGGAAATTTATAATTCTTCCGTTTTACTGGATGGAATTTCAATGAGTTAGGTTCATAAGAACTAGAAAGTCCTAGTTTTTCAATCAAAAAAATTACTTTACTTAACTTAAGAAAGACTCGGATTTCTAGACCATTCTGGTAGTTCGACCGTGAGATTTATTTGTTTCGGTATTTCCGGAATATGAGTGTGTGACTTGTTATAATCGATCCTATTGATAATACAGAAAATGGGCCTGTCATCTCTATCAAGATGATTCTACCTCGTCGGA